ATCAGATTTTCGTCGAGATATAATCAAAGGATCCATGCGTGCTCAAAGACGCAAAACAGTTACTTGGGAAATGTTTCAAGCAAATGTGCATTCCCCGCTTTTTTTGGATCGAGTAGACAAAACATTTTTTTTTCCTTCTTTTGATATTTCTGAAATGATAAATATGATTTTTAGGAATTGGGTCGGTAGAGAATCGGAATTGCAAATTTCCGATTTTGATAAAGAAGGGACAAAAGAAAAGGATAAAAAAGAGGAAAATGATCGGATAACAATATCAGAAACTTGGGATAGCATTATATTTGCTCAAGCAATAAGAGGTTCGATGTTAGTAACACAATCTTTTCTTAGAAAATATATTGTATTACCTTCATTGATAATAGCTAAAAATATTGGCCGTATGTTATTATTCCAATTCCCCGAGTGGTACGAAGATTTGAAGGAATGGAATCGAGAAATGCACGTTAAGTGCACCTATAATGGTGTTCAATTATCAGAAACAGAATTTCCCAAAGATTGGTTAACAGACGGAATTCAGATAAAGATTCTATTTCCTTTTTGTCTGAAACCTTGGCGAAGATCCAAGGTACGATCTCATCATATGGATTCAACGAAAAAAAAAGAAAAAAAAGACAATTTTTGTTTTTTAACAGTATGGGGAATGGAAGCGGAACTTCCCTTTGGTTCTCCCCGAAAACGACCTTCTTTTTTTGAACCCATTTGTAAAGAACTCGAAATAAAAATTAGAAAGGTTAAAAATAAATTTTTTCTCGTTCTAAGAGTCTTAAAAGAAAGAGGAAAACGGTCTCTACAAACTTCAAAAGAAAAAAAAAAAGGATGGGTCATCAAAATAGTTCTAGTTATAAAACGAATAATGAAAGAACTTGAAAAAGTAAACCAAATTTTATTATTTGAATTGAAGAAGGTGAAAGTATATGAACCGAATGAAAATGGAAAAGATTCCAAAATCAATAATAAAATTAACCATGAATCGACCGTTCCAATTCGATGTATGAATTGGACAAATTATTCACTCATAGAAAAAAAAAAGAAAGATCTTTCTAATAGGATAATCACAACCAGGAATCAAATAGAACAAATCACAAAAGACAAGAAAAAAATAGTTTTAACTTATGATAATAAAAGATCGGAATCACGGCAATATAGTTGGCATATATTCAAAAGAAACAATATCCGATTAATACGTAAATCGCATTATTTTATGAAATCTTTCATTGAAAAAATATACATGGATATCTTGCTATGTACCATTAACATTCCCAGAATCAATGCACAACTTTTTTTTGAATCAACAAAAAAAATTATCAATAAATCCACTTACAACAATGAAACAAATCAAGAAGGAATTGATGAAACAAATCAAAATACTCAAAATACAATGAACTTTATTTCGACTATAAAAAAGTCGTTTTCAAATACTAATATTAGTAATAATAATTTAAATAGTTATAGTGACTTATCTTCCTTGTCACAAGCATATGTATTTTACAAATTATCACAAACCCAATCACTTAACAATAACAAGTATCACTTGAGATCTGTACTTCAAGATCACGGGACCCATCATTATCTTAGGGATAAAATCAAGGATTATTGTATAACACGAGGAATATTTGATTACAAATCAAGGCATAATAAAATTAAAAAGTCTGGAATGAATGAATGGAAAAACTGGTTAAAGGGTTATTATCAATACAATTTATCCCAGATCAAATGGTCTCGATTAGTACCGAAAAAATGGCGAAATAGAATCAATCAACGTCGTATGATTCAAAATAAAGATTCAATTAAATTGAATTCATATAAAAACGAAAAAGACCAATTAATTCATTACGTGAAAGAAGATTATTATGCAATGGATTCATTGATGACAAATCAAAAAGAAATATTTTTTAAAAAACACTACAGATATGATCTTTTATCACATAAATATATAAATTATGGGGATAAGAAAAACTCATATATTTATGGATCAACATTACAAGTAAACGAGAACCGAGAGATTCCATATCCATATAATTTCAATACACTGAAACCCGACTCATTTTATGTATTGGTAAGTACAGCTATTAGTGATTATCTGGAAGAAAGATATATTATTGATACGAATAAAAATCTGGATAGAAAATATTTTGATTGTGGAATTCTCCATTTTAGTCTTAGAAAAAATATCGATATTGAGACTTGGACCAATGCGCATATCGGTACCAAGATTAATAAAAATACTAAGACTAAAACTAATAAGTATCAAAAAAAAATGAAAAAAAAAGATATTTCGATTCATCAAGAAATCAACCCATCCAATCAAAAAAAAAACTTTTTTGATTGGATGGGAATGAATCAAGAAAGGTTATATCGTAATCGTACCATATCAAAACTAGAATCTTGGTTCTTCCCAGAATTTGTGCTACTTTTTGATACATATAAGATTAAACCATGGATTATACCAATCAAATTTCTTCTTTTAGATTTTCATAGAAATGAAAATATTCGTCAAAATAAAAACATCAACGTAAATAAAAAAAAAAATCCTCCTATATTATCTACTCAAAAAGAATATCTTGATTTAGAAAATTCCAACCAAGAAAAAAACGAACAACAGTGCCAAGAAGATCTTGGATCAGATCTACGAAAACAAAACAAAAAAAAAGATGTTGAAGAGGATTACGCGGGATCAGACATTAAAAAACGTAGAAAAAAAAAAAAATCCAAGAGCAACAAGGAAGCAGAACTGGATTTATTCCTGAAAAAATATTTCCTTTTTCAATTAAGATGGGATGACCCCTTGAGTCAAAGAATGATCAATAATATCAAGGTATATTGTCTCCTACTTAGATTGACAAATCCAAAGGAAATTGCTATATCCTCGATTCAAAGAGGAGAGATGTGTCTGGATGTAATGCTTATTCAGAAGGATCTATCTCTTACAGAATTGATAAAAAAAGGAATATTAATTATCGAACCGATTCGTCTATCTATAAAAGGGGATGGACAATTTATTATCTATCAAACCATAAGTATTTCATTGGTTGATAAGGGTAAAGACCAAATTAAAACTAATAGAAAATTCATAGTTCCCGAAAATATTCTATCTCATAGACGTCGTAGAGAATTGAGAATTATAATTTGTTTCAATTCCTGGAATTGGGATGGTGTGGATAAAAATCCAGTATTTTGCAACGAAAACAAAATAAGAAACTGTGGGCAATTTTTGAATGAGGACAAGCATCTTAATACAGATGCAAACAGCTTTATTAAATTCAAATTGTTTCTTTGGCCCAATTACCGATTAGAAGATTTAGCTTGTATGAATCGCTATTGGTTTGATACCAATAACGGCAGTCGTTTCAGTATGTCAAGGATACATATGTATCCACGATTCAGAATCAGTTAATAGTATATTTCCTATATATCGCATGACATATTCGATATATGGCGAAAGATGTACGTACGCATACGTTGTGTTACATTTTAGTACATGATACTGATTTAATGGCATATCAATTCAATTGGATCTAGGAATAATAAATTAACAGAATCTTTTTAGGTACAAAAAAATCATTCTCTTTAGTGAATGTGGAAATGTATTATATTTTATTCTATCCAAATCCAATTTTTCTTTCAAACAGAAAATTGGATTTGGATAGAATAAAAAAAAAGTAGTATATGAATAAATCTAAACTTTTGTTTATACCAGATTAAAATGACTGACATAATCATAATATAATTATAATTATTATTTTTCCTGATCGGTAAAATCCATAAAAAAGAAAAAAGATAGAAGAATTTTTTTATGGTCAAAAATTCATTCATTTCAATTATTCCACAAGAAGAAAAAGAAGAAAACAAAGGGTCTGTTGAATTTCAAGTATTCAGTTTCACCAATAAAATACGGAGACTTACTTCGCATTTGGAATTGCACAAAAAAGATTTTTTATCGCAAAGAGGTCTACGAAAAATTCTGGGAAAACGTCAACGGCTGTTGGCTTACTTGTCAAAGAAAAATAGAGTACGTTATAAGAAATTAATTAGTCAGTTGGATATTCGAGAGCCAAAAACTCGCTAATTTGAGGATTCGTTTGAATTTTTTTGTTATTAGTTATTAGATTTTTCATTTTGATAAACCTCGTTTTGAGAAATTCATGGAATAATGAATTAGGGAAGAAAAGATATGACTGTACCGACTAGAAGAAAAGATCTCATGATAGTCAATATGGGCCCTCATCACCCATCAATGCATGGTGTTCTTAGGTTGATCGTTACTCTCGATGGTGAGGATGTTATTGACTGTGAACCCGTATTGGGCTATTTACACAGAGGGATGGAAAAAATAGCAGAAAACCGAACAATTATACAATATCTTCCTTATGTAACACGTTGGGATTATTTAGCTACTATGTTCACAGAAGCAATAACGGTAAATGCACCAGAACAATTGGGAAATGTTCAAGTACCTCAAAGGGCCAGCTATATTAGAGTAATTATGCTAGAGCTGAGTCGTATAGCTTCTCATTTGTTATGGCTTGGACCTTTTATGGCGGATATCGGGGCACAGACTCCCTTTTTCTATATTTTTAGAGAGAGAGAATTGCTATATGATCTATTCGAAGCTGCCACAGGTATGCGAATGATGCATAATTATTTCCGCATCGGAGGAGTAGCTGCTGATCTACCTCATGGCTGGATAGATAAATGTTTGGATTTCTGCGATTATTCTTTAACGGGTGTTGTTGAATATCAAAAACTTATTACGCGGAATCCCATTTTTTTGGAACGAGTTGAAGGAGTGGGCATTATTAGTGGAGAAGAGGCAATAAATTGGGGCTTATCAGGACCAATGTTACGAGCTTCTGGGATACAATGGGATCTTCGTAAAATTGATCATTATGAATGTTACAATGAATTCGATTGGGAAGTCCAATGGCAAAAAGAAGGAGATTCACTAGCTCGTTATTTAGTACGAATGGGCGAAATGAGGGAATCCATAAAAATTATTCAACAGGCTCTAGAAGGAATTCCCGGAGGACCCTATGAGAATTTAGAAATTCGGCGCTTAGATAGAGCAAAGAATCCCGAATGGAATGATTTTGAATATAGATTCATTAGTAAAAAACCTTCGCCTAATTTTGAATTGTCGAAACAAGAACTTTATGTAAGAGTAGAAGCCCCAAAAGGGGAATTAGGAATTTATTTAATAGGAGATAATAGTGTTTTCCCCTGGAGATGGAAAATTCGCCCGCCCGGTTTCATCAATTTGCAAATTCTTCCTCAACTAATTAAAAGAATGAAATTGGCTGATATCATGACAATACTAGGTAGTATAGATATCATTATGGGAGAAGTTGATCGTTGAAATGATAATTGGCGCAACAGAAGTACAAACTATCAATTCTTTTTCTAAATCAGAATTCTTAAAAGAAGTCTATGGACTCATCTGGATGTTTATCCCTGCTTTGACCCTTATATTGGGAATCACAATAGGGGTACTGGTAATTGTATGGTTAGAAAGAGAAATATCTGCAGCGATACAACAACGTATTGGACCTGAATATGCCGGCCCGTTGGGAATTCTTCAAGCTCTAGCAGACGGGACAAAATTACTTTTTAAAGAGGACCTCCTCCCATCTAGAGGAGATATTCGTTTGTTTAGTATCGGGCCGTCTATAGCGGTCATATCAATTCTACTAAGTTATTTAGTAATTCCTTTTGGGTATCGACTTGTTTTAGCTGATCTCAGTATAGGTGTTTCTTTATGGATCTCCATTTCAAGTATTGCTCCGATTGGGCTTCTTATATCAGGATATGGATCGAATAATAAATATTCCTTTTCAGGTGGTCTACGAGCTGCTGCTCAATCTATTAGTTATGAAATACCATTAACTCTATGCGTGTTATCAATATCTCTACGTGTGATTCGTTAGAACATGAACTTTGACCTCTTTCTTCGAAATGAAATAAAGGAAAGGGGGGTGAATGTATTGGATAGATATAGATATTTTCATTTTTTTTTTATTCATCATTCATTAAGGTCGATGAGTTAAACCAGATAGTTATATGAGTGAAACAAAACAGCTTATCAATGTGTAGTAAGAAGATAAAATCTCATTCCCTATATACAAGAATAAAAGTAGAAGTAAACATAAGCAGTATAAACTCTTTATCCCAAGATTGAGACTCTTTGATTAGTCATCATATCTTGAAGCGGGTGCAAAAGATCAACTGTATGGAGTTTCTACTACTGTCTTGTATGTATTACCATACTGGGGATCCAAAAATCAGTGGACGGTTAGGAACACCAAGGTACACAAAGGATTAGTAATAGAGATAATGTAAGGTATCAAAAAGAGGTATTTCCGCATAAAACGAATCATAACATAATAGGGGCTTTAAGTTGGTAGAAACGATCAAGCAGTCCTTCCCCACGATTCCGATCTAGAGTATGCTCCTATTTACTGATTAAAGAAATAACTATCAAGAACGAATTAATCCTTTATTTTTTTTTTAGAGTACCCTCTTATGAGAAAGAAGAACAGGAATAAAAGAAATAGAACGCAATAATAGAATTGAAAAAAAAGATCTTTATTCATTTTTTTTTTCCTCCATCTATACTATACCCATACATATGGAATTTTTATTATTTATGATTCATTAACTAGTGTCTAATTCTTTCTATCTATTGATATAACGAGTATTTTATTGAAAGATTAAGTTATTACCGAAGAAAGATTACTTTTAAGTATAAGGGATGAGATCAATTCGGAAGCGCCCTTTTTGTTATTCTAGCAGACGGAATTTCTTTGGTCTAATTTTTAGGACTCTCTGAGGTATTTTTATTCTATCTACCCTCCAAAGATACCGATAATACCGAACCAGTCCTTACATTTATTTGTGCGTGGCCATAGAGGAGCCGTATGAAGCTGAGGTCTCATGTACGGTTTTGGAATAGCGGTGGGAGCAGTGATGTTATCATCGACTATGATTATCGAACAGTTCAAGTACAGTTGATATAGTTGAGGCACAGTCAAAATATGGTTTTTGGGGATGGAATATGTGGCGTCAACCTATAGGGTTTATAGTTTTTATAATTTCTTCTCTAGCAGAATGTGAGAGATTACCCTTTGATTTACCAGAAGCAGAGGAGGAATTAGTAGCGGGTTATCAAACCGAATATTCCGGCATCAAATACGGTTTATTTTACGTTGCTTCTTACCTAAATCTCTTAGTTTCTTCATTATTTGTAACAGTTCTTTATTTAGGTGGGTGGAATTTATCTATTCCATACATATCTATTCCTGAACTTTTCGGAATAAATAAAATTGCTGGAGTCTTTGGAATGACAATTGGTATCTTTATTACATTAGCTAAGGCTTATTTGTTTCTCTTCATATCTATCACAACAAGATGGACTTTACCCAGGATGAGAATGGACCAGCTATTAAATCTTGGATGGAAATTTCTTTTACCTATTTCTCTAGGTAATCTATTATTGACAACTTCTTCCCAACTTATTTCACTATAAATAACAGAATACGATAACGATATTCTAGACTCATAACCTCTCTTAAACAAGAGAAAGAAACATCAACCTATTCGTGGATATCTACAATATGTTTCCTATGGTGACTGGGTTCATGAATTATGGTCAACAAACAATACGAGCCGCAAGGTACATTGGTCAAAGTTTCATAATTACCTTATCCCACACAAATCGTTTACCTGTAACTATTCAGTATCCTTATGAAAAATCGATCACATCAGAGCGTTTCCGTGGTCGAATCCACTTTGAATTTGATAAATGTATTGCTTGTGAAGTATGTGTTCGTGTATGCCCCATAGATCTACCCGTTGTTGATTGGAGATTTGAAAGAGATATTAAAAAAAAACAATTGCTTAACTATAGTATTGATTTTGGTGTCTGTATATTTTGTGGTAACTGTGTCGAATATTGTCCCACAAACTGTTTATCAATGACTGAAGAATATGAACTTTCTACTTATGATCGTCACGAATTGAATTATAATCAAATTGCTTTGGGTCGGTTACCAATGTCAGTAATTGGAGACTACACAATTCAAACAGTTATGAATTCGACTCAAATCAAAATAGACAAGGGTAAATCCCTTGATTCAAGAACAATTACCAATTACTAAGATTTTATTTTGATATTTTGATAGAAAGGATCCAAGCTTCTTTTATTTTGGTTAGTCAGTGTAACTAAAAGTAATAACCAATAACTATTGATTGTTGAGAATCACTGGTTTATTTAAACTTAGAATATATTTTTCGCGATGATTTCGAAATATAAAATTCCAACTCCTCTTTTCTTCCGAATAAAATAAAAATGAAAAAGAGGAGTTGGTCCAATAACTTTATCTATATCTACATTAATCTATACTACATTAAGATTAAGATTTAATTTAGGAACGTATCATATACAAGAAAAAAATAGAGTAATTTTCCCTTCCTGGACTATTCAGTAAGGTCATGAAATCTTTCGACTTATTTATCTCTTATTTTATACATAATGGATTTACCTGGACCAATACATAATATTCTTGTAGTATTTCTGGGATCAGTTCTTATATTGGGGGGCCTGGGAGTAGTATTATTTACCAATCCAATTTATTCTGCCTTTTCATTGGGATTGGTTCTTGTTTGTATATCCTTATTCTATATTCTATCGAATTCCTATTTTGTAGCTGCTGCACAACTTCTTATTTATGTAGGAGCCATTAATGTCTTAATCATATTTGCTGTAATGTTCATGAATGGTTCAGAATATTCCAACGATTCCCGACTTTGGACCGTTGGAGATGGGGTTACTTCACTGGTTTGTACAAGTATTCTTTTTTCACTAATTATTACTATCCCAGATACGTCATGGTACGGAATTCTTTGGACTACAAGATCAAACCAGATTCTAGAACAGGACCTAATAAGTAACGTTCAACAAATTGGAATTCATTTATCAACAGATTTTTATCTTCCATTTGAACTCATTTCTATAATTCTTTTAGTTTCTTTAATAGGTGCAATTACTATGGCTCGTCAATAATAAATACTTAGAATTCAAAAAATTTTTAGAATTATAAATTTGAAATCAAATAAAAAAAATGAAAAGGTTTAAGGTTTTTAGTTAAATCTATTGCCAATACCTTCTTTTGTTCTGTAATTGTTCTATTCTAGTCAATCGAATCAGTTGAATTGTTGTTCATATTGAAATGAATCGAGGTTGATATTGATGAGGAGTTAGTCAATGATGTTCGAGCATGTACTTTTTTTGAGTGTTTATTTATTTTCTATCGGTATCTATGGATTAATCACAAGTCGAAACATGGTTAGAGCACTTATGTGTCTTGAGCTTATACTAAATTCGGTTAATATCAATCTCGTAACATTTTCTGATTTATTTGATAGTCGCCAATTAAAAGGAGACATTTTCTCAATCTTTGTCATAGCTATTGCAGCTGCTGAAGCAGCTATTGGGCTAGCTATTGTTTCGTCGATCCATCATAACAGAAAATCAACTCGTATCAATCAATCGAATTTGTTGAATAATTAAATTAGTCGTAATCATTCATTATATAAATAATATTATAGAATTTTTTAATTTATTTATTAGAATTAGAATAGAATTAGAATTACATTAATATTAGATTAGATTTAGAATTACATTAATATTAGATTAGATATTGTATTGTTTGTTGACCAATTTTAATTCGCATGTGCTACTTGTTTGTATTGTATGACTGTGGTTGTTGAAACAGAAATCAAAGTCTCTTGGCACTTTATCATGAACAGATTTAGAAATATATTGATTCTTAAAAAAAAAAAAATTGATAAATCATTGATTCGTCTGGTGTCTACAATATAAACATATAATTCATTTACTACCGATTTTACCATTTTTACCATACCAGATCGAAAATTTTTTATGTTCAAAACTGGAATTTATAGATTCAATGTCACATTCAGTAAAAAT